GAATACTTTATGAAATGAGCGGAGTGGCAGAAAATATAGCCAGAAGGGCTATTTCAATAGCGGCATCAAAAATGCCTATACGAACTCAATTCATTCTTTCGGTATAGGATAGAAATGTAGAACAAAAGGAAATAATTTTTTTGATAAAAAAAAACAATTGTAGGTTTCTTGTTTTGAACAAACAATATTTCTTTTTTTTTTCACCCTTTACATTGAAAAGACAAAATCAATAAAAAAAGATATGATTCAACCTCAAACCTATTTGAATGTAGCCGATAACAGCGGGGCTCGAGAATTGATGTGTATTCGAATCATAGGAGCTAGTAATCGACGATATGCTCATATTGGTGACGTTATTGTTGCTGTAATCAAAGAAGCAGTGCCAAATACACCTCTAGAAAGATCAGAAGTGATCCGAGCTGTAATTGTACGTACTTGTAAAGAACTCAAACGCGACAACGGTATGATAATACGATATGATGACAACGCTGCAGTTGTTATTGATCAAGAAGGAAATCCAAAGGGAACCCGAATTTTTGGCGCGATCCCCCGGGAATTAAGACAGTTAAATTTTACTAAAATAGTTTCATTAGCACCCGAAGTATTATAAGGGAATACCATGATATAGTTTATAATATTTGAATGAAATGGATTACTTTAAGAAATGGATTACTTTAAGAAATGGATTACTTTAATTAGTAGATTGTTTGTATATCACGTATATACCTTTTAAAATTCATAAATATTTATGAATTTAGAAAAAAAAAAAGAAATAGAGCATGTTGATTATATCAAAATTCGGGGGCAACAATAATCTTAGTTTATCATGAGTAAAGACACTATTGCTGACATAATAACCTCTATACGCAATGCTGACATGAATGAAAAAAGAACAGTTCGAATACCATCTACTAATATCACTGAAAATATTGTTAAAATCCTTTTACGAGAAGGTTTTATTGAAAACGTGAGAAAACATCAGGAAAGCAATAATTTTTTTTTGGTTTTAACCCTACGACATAGAAGAAATAGGAAAGGACCATATAGAACTGTTTTAAATTTAAAACGGATCAGTCGGCCCGGCCTACGAATCTATTCTAACTATCAACGAATTCCGAGAATTTTAGGCGGAATGGGGATTGTAATTCTTTCTACTTCTCGAGGGATAATGACAGACCGAGAGGCTCGAATAGAAGGAATCGGCGGGGAAATTTTGTGTTATATATGGTAATCTTTCTGATAGCCAAATCATATGCGAAATTTTCATATTTGTGAAAAAAAAGAGTAAAAGGTAGGTTTATAATATTATGCCTCTTTAATTAGTTGATGTTTCAAAGCCGTTTTACCTGGAATGCAAGAGAAAGAACAAAAACAGATTTGCGAAGGTTTAATTACTGAGCTACGTCCCAATGGTATGTATGTTTCGAGTTCGTTTAGATAACAAAAATCAATCTGATTCTAGGTTTTGCTTCGGGAAAGGTTCAACGTAATTTTATACATATACTCCCTATAAATTAACAAAATTATGGTAAGTTCTTATGATTCAACTAAAGGGAATATAATTTGAATATTATATTCAGTATATTCAAAAGTAAAGACTCAAATAATTGGGTGATTTTTTGATTTCAACATTCTTTCGTAGGGATACAATTCGAAGTTAAAAATTTTAAGAAATTTATTTTCTTCCAATTAAATTAAGTAGATTCAGAATTAAGAAAAGGAGTGACAAATATGAAAATAAGGGCCTCCGTTCGTAAAATTTGTGAAAAATGTCGATTGATCCGTAGGCGGGGACGAATTATAGTAATTTGTTCCAACCCGAGACATAAACAAAGACAAGGATAATTGTTTTAAATCAAAAAGGACTCCCGAAATCTAAAGGACCTGATATACAGATGTACAAAAAATCAGTAAAAAAACCAGGATCCGTTTTGACATGAAATGGATATATCCATATATCTCTGACTTATATTTATGAGATGATAAAATATGGCAAAACCTATACCAAAAATTGGTTCACGTAGAAATAGACGTATTGGTTCACGTAAGAATGCGCGTAGAATCCCAAAGGGAGTTATTCATGTTCAAGCAAGTTTCAACAATACCATTGTGACTGTTACAGATGTACGAGGGCGAGTAATTTCTTGGTCCTCCGCCGGTAGTTGTGGATTCAAGGGTACAAGAAGAGGAACACCATTTGCCGCTCAAACCGCAGCGGGAAATGCTATTCGGACAGTGGTGGATCAAGGTATGCAACGAGCAGAAGTCATGATAAAGGGCCCCGGTCTCGGGAGAGATGCGGCATTAAGAGCTATTCGTAGAAGTGGTATACTATTAAGTTTCATACGGGATGTAACCCCTATGCCACATAATGGCTGTAGGCCCCCCAAAAAAAGACGTGTGTAACCATTGAAGAGATTTCAAGAGAAATAAATAATTCAATGATTTGATCAAATAATATTACTATGGTTCGAGAGAAAGTAACAGTATCTACTCGGAC